TTTCTCAATTTCATTTGTTTGGTTGGTCCATTTACTACAGATAATCCGAATTCGATGGAAACCAAAAAGGGGTTACCCCACTAATGGTTAACGGTGTAAACCCTGATATAAAAATAGCAAATGAGTCAATAAAACAAAACATAAATCCAATTTATAAAAAAATTGCCGATCGGTCTAGAAAACTAAAACTATTGATAAAGGTTGATAGAGTTTGATTATTACCGCAATTAGGAGTACTTCTAGAGTCCACTTCTGCCCCACACTACGAGAGAGAGGGAAAATGTAAAAACTACCATTAAACCAGCCCACGCGAGACTTACTATATCCATGTGAATTCTGTCCCCTATGAATATGAAGAAACTATTCCATTATTGTTCACTAATAATAGTGAAATCACTGGTGCAGAGTCAAAAAAAGGTAGAGGTATTTGGTCACCATTGATGAACTACTCCAAAAAATCCACTTATTTTATAATGATCTTATTATTAAAATGAGATCATTAGTTAATCTTATTATAGATTAGAGAATTTATAGTAGAATCGACAAGAGGTAAACACAAGTAAACGGACACGGTTCGAAGTATCCAAGGAATCTTACTAACGTATTGAGTAAATGTCTGAGACTTTCATGAGTCTGTATCCAAAGTCTCTTAGGTACTTTCCAAAACTATTAATTTAATTCCCTCTCTGGCTATCCAATCTAATTGAAGACTCAGACGGATTTCCCTCTACTACTTTAAGTTTTCCTTGAAGCTGATAGGAAAAACTTTCGGTTATAGAATAGAACCTCGAGAGCCGGGGGTTTAGAATCACGAAAAGAAAGTCTCAAGAGTCTTTTCCTACGTTTGTTATACTAGGGGATTTCAAGTCTGTTGTTGAGGCGGCACCCGGATTTGAACTGGGGAAAAAGGATTTGCAGTCCCCCGCCTTACCACTCGGCCATGCCGCCAAAACGATAGAAACGATATTCAAATTTTCTCGTTTTTTTTTTTGCAACTCCAAAAAAATATATAGATTTTCCCTCATAAAATTAGAGAATCCAGGACAAATTAGAACCATTAACTATTGACTGTAAATTTGTTACCATTTTTTTTATTTCTAATTAAGATAAGAAAATAATTATAAATAGATTTATAACTATCTATATTGAGTTTTTTAAATTAAAAAGAAATCTTCTTCAATTTCAATTATAACAGTAATGATGAGTATATGTAAACCCCAGAATCAGAACATCCGTTTGGAGGAGTACTTCTCAATAAATGTTTGTATTTCAATTTTTCATTGAATGGAAGAGACAATTGCATGTTTGATCGAGCATGTGCTGTCCCCAATAGAATAAAAGAAGAAAAAGAGACATATATCTTAATATCTGTGCCTTCTTTTTTATTTTAATCAACTAATAAACAAAATTAATAAATTAAATAAAAAAGTTTTCTATTTATTATATGTTTATCTGCCCTAACCAATCATGAATACATTTTTTTATGGTATGCAATCGAATTGGAATATGTAATATCATAGGTGAAAATGAAATTACTTTTTTTTAGTCTTTACAAAACTCCATAAGTTGCAGTGGTATTTCTCAATTCTGTTCCAGTTTGATCTGTTTCTTATAAAAAATTCTAATTGAATCTAGTCTCCGTTCATACGTATTTCATACATTCCACATATCTTGGGGTTGGATAAAATTTCATGTGATTCAGTAAACAGAATAGAAATTCCATTATTGCTAGATCGAATTCTATGGATATGATTCGGTGAAGAATGAGAGATGGGATGGTTTTTTTCAATAAACGGATAAATGGTAAATTCAAAAAAGATGCTCGGGGATGGAAAAGAGGGAACATCTACAATACCTGGATTTAATCAGATACAATTTGAAGGGTTTTATCGATTTATTGATCAGGGTTTAATAGAAGAACTTTCTAAATTTCCTAAAATTGAAGATATAGATCACGAAATTGAATTTCAATTATTTGTGGAAACATATCAATTGGTAGAACCTCTGATAAAAGAACGAGATGCTGTCTATGAATCACTTACATATTCTTCTGAATTATACGTATCCGCGGGATTAATTTGGAAAACCAGTAGGAATATGCAAGAACAAAGAATTTTTATTGGAAACATTCCTTTAATGAATTCCCTTGGAACTTCTATAGTAAACGGAATATACAGAATTGTGATCAATCAAATATTGCAAAGTCCTGGTATCTATTACCAGTCAGAATTGGATCATAACGGGATTTCGGTCTATACCGGCACCATAATATCAGATTGGGGAGGCAGGTTAGAATTAGAGATTGATAAAAAAGCAAGAATATGGGCTCGTGTGAGTAGGAAACAGAAAATATCTATTCTAGTTCTATCATCAGCTATGGGTTCAAATCTAAGAGAAATTCTAGAAAATGTTTGCTACCCTGAAATTTTCTTATCTTTCTTGACCGATAAGGAGAAAAAAAAAATTGGGTCAAAAGAAAATGCTATTTTGGAGTTTTATCAACAATTTTCTTGTGTAGGTGGGGATCCAATATTTTCTGAATCCTTATGTAAGGAATTACAAAAAAAATTCTTTCACCAAAGGTGTGAATTAGGAAGAATTGGTCGCCGAAATATTAACGGGAGACTGAATCTTAATATACCTCATAACAATATATTTTTGTTACCACGAGATATATTAGCAGCTGCCGATCATTTGATTGGGATGAAATTTGGAATGGGTACACTTGATGATATGAATCATTTGAAAAATAAACGTATTCGCTCTGTAGCGGATCTTTTACAAGACCAGCTCGGGTTGGCTCTGGCTCGCTTAGAAAATGTAGTTAAAGGAACTATAGGTGGAGCAATTAGGCATAAATTGATACCTACTCCTCAGAATTTGGTAACTTCAACCCCAGTAACAACTACTTATGAATCCTTTTTCGGATTACACCCATTATCTCAAGTTTTGGATCGAACTAATCCGTTGACACAAATCGTTCATGGGAGAAAGTTGAGTTATTTGGGCCCTGGCGGATTAACAGGTCGAACTGCGAATTTTCGGATACGAGATATCCATCCTAGTCACTATGGGCGGATTTGCCCCATTGACACGTCTGAAGGAATCAATGTTGGACTTATTGGATCTTTATCAATTCATGCCAGGATTGGTGATTGGGGGTCGTTAGAAAGTCCATTTTATGAACTATTTGATAAATCAAAAAAAGCACGGATACGGATGCTTTTTTTATCACCAAGTCAAGATGAATATTATATGATAGCCGCAGGAAATTCTTTGGCTCTTAATCGGGGCATTCAAGAAGAACAGGCTGTACCAGCTCGATACCGCCAAGAATTTTTGACTATCGCATGGGAAGAGGTTCATCTTCGAAGCATTTTTCCTTTCCAATATTTTTCCATTGGCGCTTCCCTAATTCCTTTTATCGAACATAATGATGCGAATCGAGCTTTAATGAGTTCTAATATGCAACGTCAAGCAGTTCCACTTTCTCGGTCCGAAAAGTGCATTGTTGGAACTGGATTGGAACGGCAAGTGGCTTTAGATTCGGGGGTTCCCGCTCTAGCCGAACACGAGGGAAAAATCCTTTATACTGACACTGAGAAGATAATTTTATCGGGCAACGGGGATACTTTTAGTATTCCATTAATTATGTATCAACGCTCAAACAAAAATACTTGTATGCATCAAAAACCTCAGGTTCGTCGGGGTAAATGCATTAAAAAGGGACAAATTTTAGCGGATGGTGCTGCTACAGTTGGTGGGGAACTCGCTTTGGGTAAAAATATATTAGTGGCTTATATGCCATGGGAAGGATACAATTTTGAAGATGCGGTACTCATTAGTGAGTGTCTAGTATATGGTGATATTTATACTTCTTTCCACATACGGAAATATGAAATTCAGACGCATGTGACAACCCAAGGTCCTGAAAGGATCACTAAAGAAATACCACATCTAGAAGGCCGTTTACTCCGAAATTTAGACACAAATGGAATTGTTATGCTAGGATCGTGGGTTGAAACGGGTGATATTTTAGTAGGTAAATTAACGCCTCAAGTGGCGAAAGAATCTTCCTATGCTCCGGAAGATAGATTATTACGGGCCATACTTGGCATTCAGGTATCGACTTCAAAAGAAACTTGTTTAAAATTGCCTATAGGTGGTAGAGGTCGAGTTATTGATGTGAGATGGGTTCAGAAAAAAGGGGGGTCAAGTTATAACCCAGAAATAATTCGTGTATATATTTCACAGAAACGTGAAATCAAAGTAGGTGATAAAGTAGCTGGAAGACATGGAAATAAAGGTATAATTTCAAAAATTTTGCCTAGACAGGATATGCCTTATTTGCAAGACGGGAGACCCGTGGATATGGTCTTCAACCCATTAGGAGTACCCTCACGCATGAATGTAGGACAGATATTTGAATGCTCGCTTGGGTTAGCGGGAAGTCTGCTAGATAGACATTATCGAATAGCCCCCTTTGATGAGAGATATGAACAAGAGGCCTCGAGAAAATTAGTGTTTTCTGAATTATATGAAGCCAGTAAGCAAACAGCGAATCCATGGGTATTTGAACCCGAGTATCCAGGAAAAAGTCGAATTTTTGATGGAAGAACGGGAGATCCTTTTGAACAGCCTGTTATAATAGGAAAGCCCTATATCTTGAAATTAATTCATCAAGTTGATGATAAAATACACGGACGCTCTAGTGGACATTATGCACTTGTTACACAACAACCCCTTAGAGGCCGTTCTAAGCAGGGGGGGCAGCGGGTAGGCGAAATGGAGGTTTGGGCGCTAGAGGGGTTTGGTGTTGCTCATATTTTACAAGAGATGCTTACTTATAAATCGGATCATATTAGAGCTCGCCAAGAAGTACTTGGTACCACTATCATTGGAGGAACAATACCTAAACCAGAAGATGCTCCAGAATCTTTTCGATTACTTGTTCGAGAACTACGATCTTTGGCTCTGGAACTGAATCATTTCCTTGTATC